ACTCATTAAATTGGAAATATTGATCCAATTCAAAAAAAAAATTATGTTTCGCAATTACAATTAAATAATCCAATTTTCCATTTTTAATTGACCCTTGGATACAAATCACGAGAATGTATATTTTTCCTCGAATCCTTCGTTAAGAGGTAAAGGATTAAATCCTTTTAAGAAATAAAGTTTTTCTTCGGAATATAAATTAAATCAAACCGAGGGATCCCTTAACTAGAAAAGGGATTAATAAAACGAATCACACTTTTACCACTAAACTATACCCGCTACAATGCGATTATTGTATATAAATGAAACTTTTGTCGAACAAAAAAAGGTAATCGGACGTAATCAAGATAGGATCCAAAACAAAATAATGATGAAAATTATAGCATTGACGTGTGTGTTTGCTTTGGTTTTGTCAGTAAACCTAATCAGATTAGTAAAAGAGCACTCCTAATTCAAAATGAAAATAAAGAAAGAACAAGTTCTTTCTTTTGTTGGAGGATTTTTGACAGAACAGATAGGGCTCGATAAAACTATTTATGTTATGACATAAGAATGCATTGCATAACAATCCACAGTTCCTTATTTTTTTTTTCTTTTTTTCCAGTAAAGGAAAAAAATAAGAAAAGAAAGAATAATAATAATAAAAAATGATACTTTGATTCTATAGAATGAAATTCCATATCATAGGAATGGAAAGATCTTTTCTTCTGATTGTTGTTTCAATAATCAATAATAAGCATTTTTGTTTTCCAACAAATCATTTTATCTATGATTTGGAATGGAACAAAAAATGGCCCGGCTAGGTACTGACCAGGCCAGGCCGTGAAAAGAAAAAAAGCTCTTTCGGAAGAAGAGGTATTCTTGCTTTTTTATTTTTTTTTTTTTATTCGAAATATCTCTTTAGAACCTTTTCTTTATCGAAATGGGATTGCTTATAAAAGTAGTATATATTAAATTAAAGTTGTATATATCAATAGAGTAAAAAAAAATAAAGAGAGATAAAGAAAAGAAAGACTTTTTTTCAAGCCTTACTTTTTGTGTAATGTAAGATAGTAATTATCCTTTTTCAATTGGGAGAGATGGCTGAGTGGACTAAAGCGTCGGATTGCTAATCCGTTGTACGAGTTTTTCGTACCGAGGGTTCGAATCCCTCTCTTTCCGTTTCCGTTGATGACTTGTTATTTTATTTATTTTTTTTTTCAAAACCTTTCCTTTGTTTTTGTTTTTTTTTTATTTCATATAATAAATAAGGATGTACAATAGATAAAATCCTAAGTAAGAACATTGAAAAATTAAGCAAGTAAAAAGAAAGGGCTTTTTATTCTTCACGTCCAGGATTACGTCCTGGATCATTAGATAGGAATCCAAAGATGAAGAGAGAAACAAAAAATATTACTACTGTGTAAACAAAGAGTTTGAGAGTAAGCATTACACAATCTCCAAGATCTTTTTTTTTTTGAAAAAAAAAAGAGAATAGATTCTCCATTTTTATACCCCATAGCCTATTTTGACACCAATAAACAAAATGGTTTCTCGAAATCAAAAATCAAAAAGAATTTTCAGAAATTCATTTGGAATAAGAGTCGAGTCTTTCATTAAAAAAAAATATCTTTCCTATTTTGAAATGACTCGAAAAGGGTTTTTCAATAAATGAAAAAGAATCCGAATGAGGAAAGAGGGTGAGTCAGATTTGTTGCAGCTATCTAAGAATTGTTTGAATCGAGGGTTCATGCTGTAAGACTTATCCGATCTTATCCATTGTTCCCATTTTTTTTTCGAATAAATCATGTCTAGGACAGTATTAAAGATCTCATCGAAAACTTACAGCAGCTTGCCAAACAAAGGCTAAGAGAAAAAAGAGAAGGGGTATTACTGGCATAAAATCTACGATTGGATTCAAAAAAGCGTAGGCCTCAGGCAATTTGGCTAAGAAAAAACTACTTGAATAAAGGGTGGAATGAAGACAGATACAGATCAAACTAAAGATATTAAGCATAACAAACATTTTTTTTTCTTGGACTTGGAGATAATTGTATTTTGATTGAGTTATTGTTATTGATAATTGATATCCCTTAAAAATGAAAAAAGTAAGGTATACCAAAAAATCCTTCTTTGAACTCACCCAATCAAAAATCCTTCAATTCTCAAAAAAGAATAGAAGAAATCATACTTTTATACAATATCTTAATTGAATTATATGTAATGATCAATAAATTCAGCTTCATTGTATATCTACACGTGTCAAAACCCTAGGAACAATAGAGTCCATAGATATTTATTTTCGATTGGAATTGACGAACAACCAAAAACAATACTACTGTTTAGTAGTATTGAATAGAAATTGAAATGGGGCGTGGCCAAGTGGTAAGGCAACGGGTTTTGGTCCCGCTATTCGGAGGTTCGAATCCTTCCGTCCCAGGGAATACCTATTCTATATATAGATAGAAATATTTATTATCAGAATAAAGAAAGGTTTTCTTTTTGAACTACCTTCTCTACTCTTTAAGAGTTAAATATTGGATATTATGTGATTCTTGTTTCTGATTTTTAATGATTCTATTCTTCTTTAAATCCTATCCTATTTTTTCACAAATTAAATTCAACTAAGATCCATATAGATGAAACTGAATCGAGTTGTGATCTAGGAACCTAGATTCGAAGAATTAGAAATAACGAAAAAAGGGGGTTGCAAAAGAGGTTGAATGCGCTTTTCATCGTATGTCCATCCCCTTATACTTTGAATATTGAATATTCATATTGAAGTTTAAGTTAGTTACTTCGAAAAGCCTTACGTCCCATATAATAAGAATTAATTAACAATATAAGATAGCAATTTCACTAGCTGTGTTTGTACAAATTGGATTAAGAAATAATCAAGTTACATACATAATAACGTATCTATTTTCTTTGAACCTCATTTTTAGGTATTTCATTTCGTATTTGATTTGGTTCTCATAAAGAATTGTAAATATATGTAATAATATAGACAGGGGGTAATTCATACATCCTATATTCTATTCCCCTTGCTTTAAATACAAATTTTTGAACGAACCCCCCCCCAGTCAAAGAAACTACGCGTAAAATGAGGAAATGCTTAATGTATTATTGTCGTTCTATTTCAGTGATAACGTTTTTTGGTTTTTTGAAAAAGATTTTGGATGCGTTAATTTGAAATATTCTATATTGAATATTCATAATTCATTCCAATGACAATTGTTCAGTCTATCTGATAGAGGGAATTCTTTTTTTTTTTTATGATTTTCTTTTTCAGTATGAAATGAAAGAAAAAGAGCCTAAATCTTCCTTTACATCAACTTTTTTTTATCCACTCCACGAAAAAAAGAAATTTATTTCTTTTTCTATCTATCTATATTTTTTTAATCACTGAGGTTTAGGTTTAATTCAAAGATGAATTATTTATGATGATAAATGCAATCTTTAGTAAAACTTTATTCAAATAGTGATATCCAGGTAGGTTTTTTTTCAATTCAATAACTATTTGAATTGAATGATTTCTTATGAGTATTTGATATTCGAAGAAGTCTAAGATTGTTGAATATATTCTCTCAAGTTACTTGAAGATGCAATGTAGATTCAATACAAAGAACTTTTTTCTTCCTAATAGTTAGAAATTAATAAATAAAATAAAAATATTGCATTCATCCAATAAAAAAAAATCGAGGATTAAATTGAATTCTTTCTAAGACTTCTTTAGAAACCAATGGAACGACCGAACAAATGACTATTCATGATTCCGTAATTGAATCAATTACATATCAGTTCCAAACTAGAGGAATGTTATGGTAAAACTTCGTTTGAAACGATGTGGTAGAAAGCAACGTGCGACTTGAAGGACATGATCAGTTGTGGATTCTTACACCCACCCTTTTTATTATATAGGAATGAAGGTGCTCTTGGCTCGACATCCTTTGTTCTGTTCCACTCGAACCCTCATTTTTTCTTGGGTTGTAGTGTAAACAGTATGTGATGTAGATGTAGCTCGAGTAGAAAGTATTGATTCATTTCTCAGGGCAAGGATCTAGGGTTAGTGCCAATTAATAAGTTGGAACAACTTCGTAAGTGTAGTCGATTTTCGATTTCTAAATCGAAAGGATCCAATTCGAGCAAGTTTCAAATCCAAAAAAGGAAAATTTGTTGGAATTAGTGAAACTCTTTTGATCAAAAGTGTATCTTGCGGGAATCAACCGTTTATGATTCTTTGATAGAAATAAATCCGAAAAAGGGCCATGTTGCTGCCATTTTGAAACGATTAAAAATCACCGAAGTAATGTCTAAACCCAATGATTCAAGGCAAAGAGAAAATATTTTGGAACAAGTAAATATCTTTTTTTTTAATTGTCTCGACAACTAGATCAAGAATAAGGAGTCCAAATATATTCTAAATGAGACAAAGAAAAAGGGGTTAGAGACCACTCAAAAAATCAAATACATAAGGGTTTTCTTTTGAGCTATTTCATATTTCCGAGTTACTCAACTTGAGTTTTGAGAATACAAATGATTTTTTTTTGATAAAGAAAAAGAAGAATAAAAAAGTATTAAATAATCTTAGTCTAATTTATTTGATTTAATGCTTTTATAGATCTATTTGACATTCGAATTGTATACATAGACATATCTTCTAATTTCTCGAGCCGTACGAAGAGAAAGCTTCGTATACGTTTCTAGGGGGGGGTTCTAGTTTATCTACGTCTATCCCAATGAGCCGTTTATCGAATCGTTGCAATTGATGTTCGATCCCGAAGAGAAGGAAGAGATCTTCGGAAAGTGGGTTTTTATGATCCGATAAATAATCAAACGTATTTAAATATTCCTGCTATTCTATTTTTTCTTGAAAAAGGTGCTCAACCTACAGGAACTGTTTATGATATTTTAAAGAAGGCGGGGGTTTGTTTTTAGAGAATTTCGTCTTAATTAAAGGAAAGTAAATTAATGAAATACAAAAGAAGAGGGTGTGGGTGATTCGTATATAGCTTTGTATAAGT